ACTAAGAGCGCTTTCTTATTTTCTGAAAAAAAAAAGAAGAGGTTTTTTTTGCTAACCCGAATACATCTTGTATGCATAAGACTATCATATAGAATATGATATAATAAAAAAAGATTATGTATGCCTGATTTTAATCAATTTCAATGAATCCCTCGTTACTGCTCAGACGAGAAGTAATAGGTAGGGATGACAGGATTTGAACCTGTGACATTTTGTACCCAAAACAAACGCGCTACCAAGCTGCGCTACATCCCTTTCAATTGGTCTACAGTGTCATTTTATAGAATCCCTGTCTTATTTCAAAATCCTTATTTTCTCCATTTATATATCCAAGTTATCTTGCCTTTTCTTTTTTTTATTCTCATGTAACATATAATAATAGAAGGCTTATATACACATGAATATGAAACCCATCGCAAAAAATAACTAAAAAAAGGAATATCTTTTGGGAATGCTTAGTCGAAAGGGACGTCTTTTTCGGTTTTAAGAAAAGGAAAATCTTATCTATCGAATCATTATATATTTCAATTGGAATTAGGAATTCCGTGTACAAATACAAGCGGTCCTTAACTACTTACATATATATTATATCGAATCATATATGTATTACCATTAGGCATTACAATAAATTATACAATAAATAAAAAAATAAAAAGAATAAAGAAGGAGGAGTTAAAATGCGAGATTTAAAAACATATCTTTCCGTGGCACCGGTACTAAGTACTCTATGGTTTGGGGCTTTAGCAGGTCTTTTGATAGAGATCAATCGTTTATTTCCGGATGCGTTGACATTCCCTTTTTTTTGATTCTAGTTATTGACATGGGAAGGGGTGAAGAAGATTAGAGATAGAATCAAAAGATTTGTGACTAATCCCTCCCCCTCTTTTCTTTTTTTTTTTAGATAAAATATAAAATAGAATTCGATACAATATAATAAGTAGAAGTATAATAAAGAAAAGAGGAAAGAGAAAGAAAAAAAGAAAAGAGGAAAGAGAAAGAAAAAAAGAAAAGAGGAAAGAGAAAGAAAAAAGTAGATTCAACCTCGGCGAAATTCCGGTTTAGTCTCCAATTCCATTTTGAAATAATATTGTGAGAACAGAAATGTGTCTAGGGCAAGAAGATCATACAAGATCTTTTAATGAAATACTGTCCATTGAATCGAATTCGATTCAAAATATACCTAAATATTACTTTGTTGTTTTACTTCTTATTTTTTTATTTCTTTTTTCCGGAAAGTAGAAGAGTTGGTTGAATCAAAAACGCAAAGGAGGTTCATGGCCAAGGGTAAAGATGTCCGAGTAACGGTTATTTTAGAATGTACCAACTGTGTTCGAAACGGTCTTAATAAGGAATCAAGGGGTCTTTCCAGATATATTACTCAAAAGAATCGACACAATACACCTAGTCGATTGGAATTGAGAAAATTCTGTCGCTATTGTTACAAACATACGATTCACGGGGAGATAAAGAAATAACTCGAATCAAGTGCCTGTGTGTCATTCTTACAAGGAACACGAAAAGGACATATTCTATATATACCATATTATTCTATATATTCTAGTTAACATAATTTAACTAACTAAAAAAAAAGACAAATCAAATCCTATATTTTGATTTTGAATTCGAAATCTTTTTGGATCAGATTGAAATAGGATTTTGGGGATAAGGAATAAACAAACCATGGAAAAATCTAAGCGACTCTTTCTTAAATCCAAGCGATCTTTTCGTAGGCGTTTGCCCCCGATCCAATCGGGGGATCGAATTGATTATAGAAACATGAGTTTAATTAGTCGATTTATTAGTGAACAAGGAAAAATATTATCTAGACGGGTAAATAGATTAACCTTAAAACAACAACGATTAATTACTATTGCTATAAAACAAGCTCGTATTTTATCTTTGTTACCTTTTATTAATAATGAGAAACAATTTGAAAGAAGCGAGTCGACCGCCGGAGCTACTGGTCTTAGAACCATAAATAAATAAAGAAAAAGTAGACTTACTTTACTCCTCAATTGAACCCAAATTCCAATTCAAATCCGAACTCAAACACAGATTGATATTTTGTTCGAAAAATCGCAAGAAAAAAAAATTGGGGAATAAGAAGAAATCTTTTTTTATTGGATATTAAACATATTCGCTCATTTAATTTTGAGCGACTTTATCATACTCTCTTTATCATACTAATTTCTACTCTACCTTCCCGGAGTTCATTCTCCAGCGAACTCCATTTAAAATATTCTGACGAATTCCTTACAATTTCCTTTTTTATTTTATGATCTCATTAGAAATCATATAAAGACAATTCCTATTTAATATAGCTATTTGTGCAAGTATTTTACGATTAAGAAGCAACTGTCTCTTGTACAGATTGTGTATTAAGATACTATAACTATAGGATACTCTATTCTCTCGAATTACTGCATTTATCCGAGTGATCCACAAACGACGAAAATCTCTCTTTTTCCTATCTCTATCTCGATGAGACGAAACCAAAGATCTTATTTTCTGTTGAATAATTGTTCGAGTAAGTCTTGAACGAGCCCCCCGAAAGCTTGATGCAAATAAACGAATTTTTGTTCTACGTCTCCGAGCTATATATCCTCGTCTAATTCTAGTCATTGAATAAATGAAACTTTCATGAATAACTAATTGATTTCCTTTCTTTCAGTTATTCTTTTCCTAGTTTATTAATAACAAAACGGATTCTTCCAATGTATAAAATACAAATTCCAATGGCTTTTGCTACTATAACCTTCCCGACCACGATTTGTCTTTTTATAGGCATTTCACCTCGAAACGAGTATTGATACTAGGTATAAAAAAACAGAAAAAAGTAATAAATAGAAATGAATAACGAAATAGTGGATTCCATCGTTTCTATGGTTATGTCTTAAACGGTGAGGTCCTCTCTATACACCGGAGTCCCTTAATTCATTTTATCAATGCTATTAGCAACTTGTACAGTTCACATTCTTTGGCTCTACCCATGAATTATCTAGTAATAGGTCTTTCACAACGAGATCTACCTTTACAGTAACGGTATTTAATTATGAAGATTGGCTGGGTAGCTGACCCTCTTAGTCCGTTTTTGCAAAAGTATAGACATAAGATTTCGGCTTTGAAAATAGGATTTCCCCGCTTAATGGGATAACCATTTGTTACCAATGAGGAATTTTTTCTCATTGGAAACCATAAATTTCATATACTATAGAAGAATAGAATAGATCTTTTTTTTAGTTTTCGATATATAGATAGTGAACGGCCTTCTTCCTTCCATTTTATACTATTCACTAGTACTGATCATTGATATTGGAAAATTTCTTTCCCTTTTTTTCTACCAATGGTGATCTGAACGAGTCGCACATACACCCTAGTACATGTTCCTCGACGCTGAGGACATCCCCCAAGAGCGGGGGATTTCGTGACATTTCTGATTGGCTGTCTTGTGTTTCTAATAAGTTGTTTAATAGTTGGCATGTTGAATCGTATACATAATAAGTGGGCTGGTTTAGATCGATCCTAACCGGATGATTATGAATTACTTCTCTATTTACTAGATGAATAGAATATTCTAAAACCCGGTAAGGTAATAAGTAAGAAGAGAAAATCTCAAATCGGCGATTTGCGTAAACTTACTGCTATTTTTTTTTATTCAATCGCTACAAGATCAACAATTCCATGAGCTTGGGCTTCTGTTGCTGACATAAAAACATCTCTTTCCATATCTTCGGATACAACCCATAAGGGTTTGCCCGTTCTTTGTACATAAACTCTTGTGATGGTTTCGCGCAGTTTCAGTAGTTCTTCTGCTTCCAGGATAAATTCTCCCGTTTGTGCCTCATAAAAAGAACTCGCAGGTTGATGTATCATTACCCTGATAATATAACAAATGGTTCCTCTATCTCGCATGATGAGGTGAGGAGAAGAGATAAAGAATAATAAAAAAAGAAAGATAGAATTGAGCAACCGTACAGGCATCCTTTGCGCATTGCATACGGCTATACAATGGAATTCACTTTACCTTCCATTTCGATCGAAGAAAGAGAAAAATATATAGAGTTTATCCGATTCAGATCGGCAAATAATCCAATTACCATCCTTCCTTTCGGAGCAGTTAAAAAATACTATGATGGCTCCGTTGCTTTTTATATTTATCTCGTCTGTGATTCAGCAATCCCAAAGTTTCTTTTTTTTTTTCGTACTCTTTCATAACAAAAACATAAATATTGTTAAAAGTTTTCTGTTGTGAAAACAAAAAAGTTTGTGACGCTGAAATAGTAATGGTCACCGATAAATAAGATAAAATCGAGAATACCCTTTATTTTATACTAATTTCATACTACTCTTTCGAAATATAATCTAATGTTTTGAAAAAAAAAATTTCTCATATCGAATTCGAAGTGCCATGCTATTATTACTTAATATTCCTATTTCATATGGCGAAGGCATAGTCTTTTTTTTTTTTTTGTTCTTAAAAAAATCATTGGCGCCAAGCGTGAGGGAATGCTAGACGTTTGGTAATCTCTCCGCCGACCAAGATAAAAGATCCCATTGAAGCGGCTAATCCCATGCATATTGTATGCACATCGGGTTGCACAAATTGCATAGTATCGTAAATAGCTACTCCGGGGATTACCCATCCGCCAGGAGAGTTTATAAACAAATACAGATCCTTGTTATCATTCTCTATACTGAGATATACCATAAGACCAATAAGTTGATTCGAAATCTCGCTATCAACCTCTTGGCCTAAAAAAAGTAATCTTTCTCGATAAAGTCGGTTGATTAGGATAAAATTTGTATCCCTTAAGAGCCGTACATGCACCTTTTGATGCATACGGTTCAACAAAAATTGCGAAAAAAAAAAGAATCAATGTGTAGATTCCAGCCCTCTTTCTTTTTTTTTTTCATAGCAGGGCCTTTTTCTAATCTAATTTTTGAATTTTTTAATGAAGTGGCTTTTTTTTTCTTCCACTTTTCAAGAAAGATGAGTTTTG